TTTCTATTTGGAATCGTCTTAGGTCTAATTCCTATTACTTTGGCTGGATTATTCGTAACTGCATATTTACAATACAGACGCGGTGATCAGTTGGACCTTTGATTGAGTAACATCTTTTTTTTTTATTGACCTCCTCCTTAATCTGCAGGGGGTCAAATTCAGGTTGCAGTTCAAGTTAGTGAAGTTGTTTTATTGTGATTCGACATTACAAGAACAGAATCACGCTCTGTAGGATTTGAACCTACGACATCGGGTTTTGGAGACCCACGTTCTACCGAACTGAACTAAGAGCGCTTTCTTATGACAGCAGATACGACTGTCAAGAAAAGGATTCTTTTTGTACCCCCAATACATTTTGCATGCATTGCATATAGTATCATAAAATAAAAGATTATGTCCAATTTTCATCGATCTCAATTGACCCCTCGTTACTGGCCATAGGAAAAATAATAGGTAGGGATGACAGGATTTGAACCCGTGACATTTTGTACCCAAAACAAACGCGCTACCAAACTGCGCTACATCCCTTTTAATTGTTGTACAGTGTCATTGTAGAGAATCCCTGTCTTGTTTTCCACATCGTTATTTCCTCTATCTATATACAATTTCTCTTGCCATTTCTTCTTTTTGGTCTCATATAATAAAAGAATTATATACATATGAAACCTAACGTATAAAAGAATTAATATTTATCGGTAATGCTCAGGAAGAGGGGGTCATCTTTTTCTGTTTTAGGTACAAGTGGATCTCATCTACCGGATCATTGTACATATCCATTTTAGTTAGGGATTCCGCATACAAATACAAGTGATCTTTAACTACATATGCATCTGATCATATATGTATTCCAATAAAGAAGGAGGATTTTCAATGCGAGATATAAAAACATATCTCTCCGTGGCACCTGTGCTAACTACTCTATGGTTTGGGTCTTTAGCAGGTCTATTGATAGAGATCAATCGTTTATTCCCAGATGCGTTGGTATTCCCCTTTTTTTCATTCTAGTTATCGATATGGGAATGGATGAATGAAGAAGATTAGAGAAATTCTCTGTGACCAACCCCCCCCCCCCTTTTTTTTTCAGTTCTTTAGGATAGGAAGGAAAGAGAAAGAATAAAAGTGGATTGAACCTCAGTCAAACTCGGGTTCAGGATAGAATTAATAGAGGTAGAACAGAAATAGAAATGGGGGTCTAGGGCAGGCTGTTCGAGATCATATAAGATAGTAAATGAAATGCTGGGATTAGGAATAATGAATAGTTAGAAATAATTGTATTACTTATGATTTTATTACTTTATTGATTGCAACGAAATCTTTCATAATTGGATTTCGAGTTAGCAACCTATTTTCTATTTATTTTTCGTTCCTTTCTTCTTCTTCGGTTCGGATCGAAAATAGAAGAATTGAGTGAATCCAAAGGAGGTTCATGGCCAAGGGTAAAGATGTCAGAGGAATAGTTATTTTGCAATGTACCAGTTGTGTCCGAAATGATTTCAATAAAGAATCGCGAGGCACTTCCAGATATATTACTCAAAAGAATCGACACAATACACCTAGTCGATTGGAATTGAGAAAATTCTGTCCTTATTGTTACAAGCATACGATTCATGGGGAGATAAAGAAATAGATCGAACGGAACACGTGTACCATCCTTCCAAGGAACAGGAAGAAATTATATATATATATAAACAAATCAAGTCCTATTTCGGTCGGATCCGAAATGAATGAAGAAATGGGATTTTAGAGATAAGGAATAAACCATGGATAAATCCAAGCGACTCTTTCGTAAATCCAAGCGATCTTTTCGTAGGCGTTTGCCCCCAATTGGATCGGGGGATCGAATTGATTATAGAAACATGAGTTTAATTAGTCAATTTATTAGTGAACAGGGAAAAATATTATCTAGACGAGTGAATAGATTGACCTTGAAACAACAACGATTAATTACTATTGCTATAAAACAAGCTCGTATTTTATCTTCGTTACCTTTTCTTAATAATGAGAAACAATTTGAGAAAACCGAGTCGATCCCTAGAACTACTGGTCCTAGAACCAGAAATAAATAGGCCTACTCCTCAATTGAATCAAAACAACTCTAATTGGAATTCAAAATCAGATTGATTGATGTTTTGTTCGAAAAAGCCGAGAGATTTGATTGTTGCGTCGTAATAGAATAAAAAAAAGAATGGGAGAAGAAGAAATCTGTTTTTTTTTGAAACGTGTTCGTTCATTCCTACTACTTATCTTATCATATTAATTTCTACTCTACCTTCCCGGAGGTCATTCTCCGGGGAACTCCGTTTAAATCATTCCGGTGAATTCCTTCCAATCTCCTTATTTGATGATCTCATTGGAAATCATGTAAAGACAATTCCTATTTGATATAGCTATTTGTGCAGGTATTTTACGATTAAGAAGCAACTGCCTCTTGTACAGATCATGTATTAATCGACTATAACTATAGGATACCCTATTCTCACGAGTTACTGCATTTATCCGAGTGATCCACAAACGACGAAAATCTCTCTTTCGCCTGCCTCTATCCCGATGAGTGGACACCAAAGCTCTCATTTTCTGTTGAGTAGTAGTTCGAGTAAGTCTTGAATGGGCCCCTCGAAAGGTTGATGCAAATAAACGAATTTTTGTTCGACGTCTCCGAGCTATATATCCTCGTCTAACTCTGGTCATTGAATCAAATTAAACTTTGATGAATAACTAATCGATTTCTTTTCTTTCAGTCATTCTTTTCCCCTCTCCTGGTTTATTAATAACAAAACGGATTCTTCCGATGTATAAAATAAAAATTCCAATGGCTTTTGCTACTATGACCTTCCCAACCACGATTTTTTATTTCTTCCAGGCATTTATTTCACCTCAAAATAAGAAATTTTACCGATATTTGGTATAAAATAGGTATAAAATAAATAGGTAGTAAATGTAAATGGATAAATAAATAAATAGTGGCTTCCATCGTTTCTATGGTTACTTCTTAAACGGTGAGGCCCTCTCTATACACCGGAGCCCCTTCCCTCATTTAATCAATGTTATTGGTAACTTGTACAGTTCACACTCTTTGGCTCTACCCATGAATTATCCAGTAATAGGTCTTTTCACAATGAGATCTATTCATACAGTGACGGCATTTAATTATGAAGGTTGGCTAGGTAGCTGACCCTGTTAGTCCGTTCTTGCAAGAGTAGGAGCATAATCTTTCTGCTTCTTAAATATCATTTCCCCCGCTTAATGGATAACCATTTGCTACCAATGGAGAATTGCTTTTCATCTCAAATCGAGGTGATTGGATTTGCACCAATGGAAACCATAAATTCCATACACAATAGAGGTATATGATAGATCTTTATTTTTAGATAGTGAATTTCCATTCTATCCCATTCATTGGTACTGGTCATTGAGACTGGAAAAATCGTCTCATTTGTTCTAACTCATGATCTGAACGAGTCGCACATACACCCTAGTACATGTTCCTCGACGCTGAGGACATCCTCGAAGAGCTGGGGATTTCGTGACATTTCTGATTGGCTGTCTTGTGTTTCTAATAAGTTGTTTAATAGTTGGCATGCTGAATCGTATACAGAATGGGCTGGTTTAGATCGATCCTAACCGGATGATTATGAATTACTTCCATTTACTATTTTATTTTACCCGGGTAAGAAGATAAAAGATCAAATCACGGTTCATTCGAATTATGATTCGAAATGGAATCACGGATTTATGCGAAATCCCCGGTATTTTCGACCGCTACAAGATCAACAATGCCATGAGCTTGGGCTTCTGCTGCTGACATAAAAACATCTCTTTCCATGTCTTCGGATACAACCCATAAAGGATTGCCCGTTCTTTGTACATAAACCCTTGTGAGGGTTTCGCGGAGTTTCAGTAGTTCTTCCGCTTCCAGGATAAATTCTCCTGTGGGTGCCTCATAAAAAGAACTAGCAGGTTGGTGGATCATAACCCTGATGATATAACATAATAAACAATTCCTCTATCTCGCATGATCGGGCGGATAAAGAATAACAAACAAGAAGAAAAAGATAGAATTGCACAACCGTACAGGCATCTTTTGTGCATTGCATACGGCTCTGCAATGGAATTTCTTTTTCCCTTCCATCGAAGAAAGAGACAAATAGAATCCATCAGACCCAGATCGTTGAATGATCCATTTACCATCCTTCCTTTCGTAGGAGTCAAAAAATACTATGATGGTTCCGTTGCTTTATATATTTATCTCGTCTGAGATTCAGCAATCCCAAAGTTTCTTTTTGATCCGATCAAATAAGGAAAAAAGAATCTTTTTTTTTTTTTCATACTCTTTCATAACATAAATATCGGAAAGAGACTTCTGGTGTGGAAGCAAAAAGGTTTGTGACGCTGAAATGGAACCCCGATACATAAGATCAAATCGGAAATAACCTTTGTTTCATACTACTATCTCGATACATAATCTCATGTTATGAAAAAACGAGAATGGTTTGCTCATATCGAACTCGAAGTGCCATGCTATTATTACTTATTATTTATATTCCATATGGCGAAGGCATAGTCTTCTTTTTCTCTCAAATAAAAAACTCATTGGCGCCAAGCGTGAGGGAATGCTAGACGTTTGGTAATTTCTCCTCCGACCAGGATGAAAGATCCCATTGAAGCGGCTAATCCCATGCATATTGTATGCACATCTGGTGGCACAAATTGCATAGTATCATAAATAGATATTCCTGGTATTACCCATCCGCCGGGAGAGTTTATAAACAAATAAAGATCCCTGGTATCATCCTCTATGCTGAGATATACCATGAGACCAACAAGTTGATTCGAGATCTCGCTATCAACCTCTTGGCCTAAAAAAAGTAATCTTTCTCGATAAAGTCGGTTGATTAGGACAAAATTGTATCCTTTAGGAACCGTACACGCACCTTTGGATGCATACGGTTCAAAAAATAAAAATTGCGAAACAAAAAAAGAATCAATGTGTCGATTCCAGCCCTTTTCTCTTTTCGTAGCAGGGTTTTTCCTAACGAAGGGGCTTTTTCTTCCATTTTTCAAGAAACATGAGTTTTGACTTGACTTGCTTCCCTAGAATTCACTGAACTTATCGAACTAACCTCTCATTGATGTATTGTTTCATCGAGATCCAAATCACGATGTAATTTTCTTGTTCCTGAATGGGCCTCTTCAATTCTTTTAGGTTTATGCTCTACTCCGGGTAAAGATCTGCCCGAATTCTATTTGCACATATAGGACAAATAATCTCAGTACCACTTCTTTTTGCTACAACTTCTTTTTTTTTTTCAATTCGTTTCATGTCTTCCGCCCAATATATGATGTATTCATCATATTACTCCATTGATTGGCAGTATGAGATCACTCATATGGTATAAAGGAATCATTTATGATACGAGTGGTAATCATACATAGATTACCAATTTGGTATTTTCTGAACGGAGCCTGTATACTTCATTTTATTGGTCCAAGCCAACCATAAATTCTTCTAATTGATAATATGGATCCCCCAATAAATTGATCTAATTGCACTTCACGCTCCGAATTATTGATGGTTCAATCAATCTTTCTTGGGCGAAAGAGAGGATATCTCCATCGGGGGAGAGAACGGGGAAATCCCATATGACCCAATATGTCTGACAAGTCGCACTATACGTCAACCCAAACTGCATCTTCCTCTCCAGGACTCCGAAAAGGTACTTTTGGAACACCAATGGGCATTAAATTAAAGAAAAAGAGGTTAAGTACTATACTTCACTTTGATGTGGAAACGTAACAACGGGTTTATTGTCTTCATAATATTGCCGTTTATCGTATTTTATCCATAGATTCGAAGGTTCATGGAGGAAGACAGAATGAAGAAAGAAAAATTCTTACGAATGGATCGTTTGAATGATGAACAAGTATCTATGCATTCGCTCACAAAAAATGGGACCAGCCCCCATTGCGTATTGGTACTTATTGGGTATAGAATAGATCTGCTTCTCTTTGTTCCTACGAACAGAATTGTTCAATTATTACCAACGGAACGGAATAAATATTAACCCTTGCTTCGGGATAATCCACTGAAAAGGTGAGGTCCATAGCATAGTCTTTTCCAATGCGATAAAGTTACATAGTGTCTATTTTTTCTTTGATAAAGGGGTATTTCCATGGGTTTACCTTGGTATCGTGTTCATACCGTCGTATTGAATGATCCCGGTCGGTTGCTTTCTGTCCATATAATGCATACAGCTCTAGTTTCTGGTTGGGCCGGTTCGATGGCTTTATACGAATTAGCAGTTTTTGATCCCTCTGACCCCGTTCTTGATCCAATGTGGAGACAAGGTATGTTCGTTATCCCTTTCATGACTCGTTTAGGAATAAACAATTCATGGGGTGGTTGGAGTATCACAGGAGGAACTATAACGAATCCGGGTATTTGGAGTTACGAAGGTGTGGCCGGGGCACATATTGTGTTTTCTGGCTTGTGCTTCTTAGCAGCTATCTGGCATTGGGTGTATTGGGACCTAGAAATATTCTGTGATGAACGTACGGGAAAACCCTCTTTGGATTTGCCCAAGATCTTTGGAATTCATTTATTTCTCTCAGGGGTGGCTTGCTTTGGGTTTGGCGCATTTCATGTAACAGGCTTGTATGGTCCTGGAATATGGGTGTCCGATCCTTATGGCCTAACCGGAAAAGTACAATCTGTAAATCCAGCGTGGGGCGCGGAAGGTTTTGATCCTTTTGTTCCGGGAGGAATAGCCTCTCATCATATTGCAGCGGGGACATTGGGCATATTAGCGGGTCTATTCCATCTTAGTGTCCGCCCGCCCCAACGTCTATACAAAGGATTACGTATGGGCAATATTGAAACGGTCCTTTCCAGTAGTATCGCTGCTGTCTTTTTTGCAGCTTTCGTTGTTGCTGGAACTATGTGGTATGGTTCAGCAACTACCCCGATCGAATTATTTGGTCCCACTCGTTATCAGTGGGATCAGGGATACTTCCAGCAAGAAATATATCGAAGGGTTGGTGCCGGGCTAGCCGAAAATCTGAGTTTGTCGGAAGCTTGGTCTAAAATTCCCGAAAAATTAGCTTTTTATGATTACATCGGTAATAATCCGGCGAAAGGGGGATTATTCAGAGCAGGCTCAATGGATAACGGGGATGGAATAGCTGTTGGATGGTTAGGACACCCCATCTTTAGAGATAAAGAAGGGCATGAGCTTTTTGTACGTCGTATGCCTACTTTTTTTGAAACATTTCCAGTAGTTTTGGTAGACGGAGACGGAATTGTGAGAGCCGATGTTCCTTTTAGAAGGGCAGAATCAAAGTATAGTGTCGAACAGGTAGGTGTAACTGTTGAGTTCTATGGTGGCGAACTCAATGGAGTCAGTTATAGTGATCCCGCTACTGTGAAAAAATATGCTAGACGTGCCCAATTGGGTGAAATTTTTGAATTAGATCGTGCTACTTTGAAATCCGATGGTGTTTTTCGTAGCAGTCCAAGAGGTTGGTTCACTTTTGGACATGCTACGTTTGCTTTGCTCTTCTTTTTCGGACACATTTGGCATGGCGCTAGAACCTTGTTCAGAGATGTTTTTGCTGGTATTGACCCAGATTTGGATGCTCAAGTGGAATTTGGGGCATTCCAAAAAATTGGAGATCCAACTACAAAGAGACAAGTAGTCTGATACAACATTGCTCTGGTATCTTTCGCCTCTATTTGATTTTTTTTTGATTTGACATAAGGGATTGGAGAAATCTTGATTTTCATCATCGCCTTTTCTTTGACTCTTGCCCTTTCTTTATCTGGGAAATGATCCCAAATGAATAGGTGTGGAAGCTATAATTGTAAACCACGATCGAATCTATGGAAGCATTGGTTTATACATTCCTGTTAGTCTCGACTTTAGGGATCATTTTTTTCGCTATCTTTTTTCGAGACCCGCCTAAGGTTCCGACTAAAAAGATGAAATGATTTTTCATTATCTCAATTGAAGTAATGAGCCCCCCAATATGGGAGGTTCATTATTTCAACTAGTCCCCGTGTTCCTCGAATGGATCTCTTAGTTGTTGAGAGGGTTGCCCAAAAGCGGTATATAAGGCGTACCCAGTAAAGCTTACAAGTGAACCAGATATGGAGATGGCGACTAGGGTTGCTGTTTCCATTATTAGATAATTTCAAGACCACGATCGATCTACGCTACGATAAGATCGTTTATTTACAACGAAATAGTATACAAAGTCAACAGATCTCAACCAATGCAATAGGATTTATGGCTACACAAACCGTTGAGGGTAGTTCTAGATCTGGGCCAAGACGAACTATTACAGGGGATTTATTGAAACCATTGAATTCGGAATATGGTAAAGTGGCTCCTGGATGGGGAACTACCCCCTTCATGGGTGTCGCAATGGCTCTATTTGCTATATTCCTATCTATTATTTTGGAGATTTATAATTCTTCCGTTTTACTGGATGGAATTTCAATGAGTTAGGTCCCATAAGAACCATGAAGTCCTAGCTTTTCAATCCAAAATGAATCACTTAGGACTCGGATTTCTAGGCCATTCTGGTAGTTCGACCGTGGAATTCCGTTGTTTCGGTATTTCCGGAATATGAGTGTGTGACTTGTTATAATTGATCCTATTGATAGTACAGAGAATAGGTCTGTCATCTCGATAGAGATGGTTCTACCTCGTCGGATATTCATTCTAGTATCTGGAGCACGGAATATATGGAATAGATCAAGAAATATTTGAACTATGATTCATACCTACTATTCAGACCTCGCGACCGGACTCCAACAAATTTTCAAACAACGAGGTATTTCATAAATCGAACGATTTTTCTTCCTTCAGAATTATGCTTATTTTGACCGAAGGACCAATGTTTCTATGGATTTTTAGTCATTCCATCCATTCATTGAATAAGTGATGATCAAACGGTTCTTACTCAGAGAACCTTTGGGCTTAGCTTGGGCGCTTTATTGAATCATCGTGGTTCTAGTATGAATCTGAGGTTTCAATCGATTCATAGGGTCTCCACAAGAGAATTCCTATCAATAGTAAACAAAACATATAGTAAATCCGTATTACGCACAAACAAAAACAACAAATCCAAAATAAAATAAATAGGGGAAGAGAAGATTCAAGAGGCCTGTAACGATCAACATAAAGACGAATGAGCCAACTTGATATTTTGGCATTATCATCACAAAGAAGAGATTCCGGATTTTGGTTCCTTCGCTTCGTATCTTCAGGGACGATTGAATCAAGTGGCTAAGAAGTTTCAAACTTTCTATTACATATCCGTTGCAACCACTATTTGGGTGTTTTTGCTTGAGCCGTACGAGATGAAATTCTCATATACGGTTCTCAGAGGGGGAGTCTCTTTGGTTTACCTATCTCAATAAAGTATATGATTGGTTCGAGGAGCGTCTCGAGATTCAGGCGATTGCAGATGATATAACTAGTAAATATGTTCCTCCTCATGTCAACATATTTTATTGTCTAGGAGGGATCACACTTACTTGTTTTTTAGTACAAGTAGCTACCGGTTTTGCTATGACTTTTTACTATCGTCCGACCGTTACAGAGGCTTTTGCCTCTGTTCAATACATAATGACTGAAGTCAACTTTGGTTGGTTAATCCGATCAGTTCATCGATGGTCAGCAAGTATGATGGTGCTAATGATGATCCTACACGTATTTCGTGTGTATCTCACAGGTGGATTTAAAAAACCTCGCGAATTGACTTGGGTTACAGGTGTGATTTTGGCTGTATTGACTGCATCTTTTGGTGTAACTGGTTATTCCTTACCTCGGGACCAAATTGGTTATTGGGCAGTAAAAATCGTGACAGGCGTACCTGAAGCTATTCCTGTAATAGGATCGCCTTTGGTAGAGTTATTACGTGGAAGTGCTAGTGTCGGTCAATCCACTTTGACTCGTTTTTATAGTTTACACACTTTTGTATTACCTCTTCTTACTGC